ATGCGCAAATGTCCATCAAAGGTAAGTAAATACATCCGAAACATATAAAATGTGGTTAATCCCGCTGTAAAGGAAGCTATTATTGCGAAAGTTGGTGAATACAACCAACTATCATTAAGAATTTCATCTTTGGACCAAAAACAAGCAAGAGGCGGAATACCACAAAGGGAGAGTGTACCTAATAAAAAGGTAATTCTTGTAATTGGAACATATTTTGTTAAACCGCCCATAAGAACCATATTTTGACTTTTATCTGGTGAATATCCAACAATGGGTTCCATTGAATGAATAATTGATCCGGATCCCAAAAACAATAAAGCTTTCGAATAGGCATGAGTGATCAAATGGAATAAAGCGGCTCGATAAGAACCTATACCCAGAGCTAACATAATATAACCCAATTGAGACATTGTCGAGTAAGCTAAACTTCTTTTAATGTCTCTTTGAGCAAGAGCCAAAGTAGCTCCTAATAGTACTGTTATTACGCCTATTGAAGAAATGATATTCATTATGGAAGGTATAACTATGAAAAGAGGAAGAAGCCGAGCTACAAGAAAAATTCCCGCTGCTACCATAGTAGCAGCATGTATAAGAGCAGAAATGGGAGTGGGTCCTTCCATAGCATCAGGTAACCATATGTGAAGGGGGAATTGTGCGGATTTAGCAACTGCACCAACGAATAAAAAAGAAGCACACAGAGTAGCAAATAAGGAATTTACTCCATTATGATGAACCAAGTTATTAACTATTTCGAACAAATCCCGAAATTCTAAACTACCAGTTATCCAATAAAGTCCTAAAATTCCTAATAATAAACCAAAATCCCCTATACGATTGGTTACAAAAGCTTTTTGGCAAGCACTTGCCGCACTCGGTCGTGTGAACCAAAAACCTATTAATAAATAGGAACACATTCCTACAAGTTCCCAAAAAATATAAATTTGTATCAAATTGGAACTAGTAACTAATCCTAACATAGAACTATTGAAAAAACTCATATAGGCAAAAAATCTCAAATATCCTTGATCGTGAGACATATAATTGTCACTATAAATAAGAACCATGATTCCAACAGTAGTAATTAATATTGACATAATAGAAGTAAGTGGATCGATCAAGTGTCCGAACTCTAAAGAAAAATCATTATTGACGGTCCAAGACCATAGATATTGATAGATAAAATTTCCATTTATTTGCTGAATGGATAGATTGGCCGAAAATGCCATAGCTATACTTAGCATCAAAACACTCGGAAAAGCCCACATACGACGAATATTTTTTGTTGCTGTCGGAGTAAGCAGAAGTCCAAAGCCTATTAACATAGTAACTGGAAATGGAAGAAAGGGTATTATCCATGCATATTTATATGTATGTTCCATAAAAAAAATGGGAAATATGAGATTTTGAATCATTCTACGACTATACTACCATCCTATTCTGGCAATATGTAATCATATCATATACTAATCATATCATATACTATAGTATAGTAAGTAAAAACAGTATAGTAAGTAAAAACAATCATACCAAAACAGTAGAATATAAATCATAGTATGCCTCAATAAATCAACTAAAAAAAAAGACCTAGTTATTCTAGTGATTTTATTTGTAGTAATTACCTAACCCATTGCGGAACTAATTGATTGGATTCCAATCCAATAAGAAAGTATCAGAAATATTATAATACTCTTTATTTCGTATAGAACTGAAAAAAAAAGAAAAATTGAGGTTCTCCTTCTTAGGTAATAAAATGTCTTGTTTAACATATTAACCACTAATTGTAGTTTAAGTTTGAATTTCAATTATAGACACGGCAATATGAGCTTATTCAATTCCAAACTAATAATCATAAAAATTCCTTTTCGAATTTCCCCCCCCCCCTTTCTTCTATTTTTTTGCCTAGTGTGTTAATATGTGACATTGTTATATATGTGACATGCATGTTATACATATATTTGTATTGTATGTTATGAAAAAACTATTATCGACGAAATTAAGTTAAGTATAGAAAATGACTAAAAAGAACGATCTATTTTGAGCAATACATGTCTTTCACATACAACAATAAAAATTAGTAACTCTTTTTTTTTTTGAATGGCAGTTCCAAAAAAACGTACTTCTATATCAAAAAAACGTATTCGTAGAAATATTTGGAAGAAAAAAGGATATTTAGCTGCAATAAAAGCTTTTTCTTTAGCAAAGTCAGTTTCTACTGGAGATTCAAAAAGTTTTTTTGTGCGACAAACAAATAAGAAAATCTTGGAATAATCGGAATTTCCATGGCTAGAAGAATTTCCAATTTTGGAATATGAATAATTTCCTTTAACTAAATGTATTGATGTATTGAACTCAATACAATATTAGTTAGAACTAGCTGCTATTATATGTAGAATAAGAATTTCTCTATCTGTCGGTTCTAAGTATCATTATCTTTTTTTCATTCTAGTTTTTATTAGAATCTATTTATTAATTCGTGAGATGTTTTTTTCCTATTCATTTTCTTTTCACAATGGAAAAATCTTTGTTCATTCTATTTTTCCGTTGTGAAAAGAAAATTGTGATGGATGCTGAAACTCTTTTGTTTTATTATATGCCTAACTCAAGACCAAGTTGGTTTCATAAATATTATCATAATTTTATTTAGAAATTATGTATACAACAAACAACAAAAAGTATTATATTAATTTTATATTACATATTTAAATATATTTAAATTAATTAATTAATACTTAATGATACTAAGAAAAGTATCAAAATTGTTAGAAAAATTACTTCAATTTTGTAATTGAATTGTGATACATATGAAATCCTATTTATTTTTTTTTTGTTCGTTTAGAAAAAAAATCTCTTTGACAATTTGTTTTTCATTTATCTGATTTCGTGGATTCAATTCAAAATAAATAAAAAATATAAAAAGAGGACAATTCACAATTCTTAGTTTCTGTTTCGACTGAAAACAAAATTTGTATTTCAAGTTACAAGTGTTCCGGGAGAACTTAATATACAGATAATACGTAAAAGTTGATTCTTAAAACTGAACCTACGATGATACTAACCTAAGTAAAAATTATTGAAAATTCAAAGATGAATTTAAAAGAGCTCTTATTTATCAGTTCTAATATTTCCTAAACTATATTGAATCCTTGAATCTAGATCTAGACGATTCAACATGAATTGATTATTATTATTTCAAGTAAGCCGCTATGGTGAAATCGGTAGACACGCTGCTCTTAGGAAGCAGTGCTAGAGCATCTCGGTTCGAGTCCGAGTGGCGGCATACTGTAAAAAAGATACAATGGATCCTATAATGTATTTAATTCCCGATTTCCATTCTGTAATGGGACCTTTTTTATGTATGATATTTGTGACTTTAGAACATATATTAACTCATCTCTCTTTTTCGATCATTTCAATTGTGATTACGATTCATTTGATGACCCTATTAGTACACGAAATCATAGGGTTGCGTGATTCGTCGGAAAAAGGAATGATAGTTGCTTTTTTTTCTATAACAGGATTATTAGTTACTCGTTGGATTTCTTCGAGACATTTTCCATTAAGTAATTTATACGAGTCTTTAATCTTCCTTTCGTGGAGTTTTTCCATTATTCATCTAATTTCCAAGATATGGAATCATAAAAATGATTTAAGCGCAATAACCGCCCCAAGTGCCATTTTTACCCAAGGTTTCGCCACATCGGGTCTTTCAAGTGAAATGCACCAATCGTCAAGATTAGTACCTGCTCTACAATCTCAGTGGTTAATGATGCATGTAAGTATGATGTTATTGAGCTATGCAGCTCTTTTATGTGGGTCGTTATTATCAGTCGCTTTTCTAGTCATTACATTTCGTAAAAACGTCGATATTTTTTGTCAAAGAAAAATTTTCTTAATTAAGATTAAGTCATTTTTCTTTGACAAAATAGAATACTTGAACAAAAAAAAAAATGTTTTTAATTTTCATTCTTTTGTTCCATTTCGAAATTATTACAAATATCAATTAACTCGGCGTTTGGATTATTGGAGTTATCGTGTCATTAGTTTAGGGTTTACCTTTTTAACCATAGGTATTCTTTCTGGAGCAGTATGGGCTAACGAGGCATGGGGATCTTATTGGAATTGGGACCCCAAAGAAACTTGGGCATTTATTACTTGGACCATATTCGCGATTTATTCACATAATAGAACAAATCAAAGTTTGCAAGGTACGAATTCGTCACTTGTAGCGTCTATAGGATTTCTTATAATTTGGATATGCTATTTTGGGATCAATCTATTAGGAATAGGTCTACATAGTTATGGTTCATTCACATTAACATCTAATTGAATAAATTCCATGAGGAATACATAAGACCCCCGTACTATACGTAATATAAAGTTTGCGCAGGTTTTTGAGAACCATTTGAATGATTCCTTGATTCAAATGGTTCTCAAAAACTCGGAATATATCTTATTATAATTTTATAATTCTAATTAACTTTATTTTTTTGTGTTGTACAGCTCAAAAATCTTCAAATTAAAAATTCTAAGACTTTGTTTTCTATCTAATTAATGAAAACTATCTATGAAAATAATTAGATAGGATAGCTTGTACCTTGTCAACTGATAGCGAAAGAACAAAATCAGGATAAATACCAATCCCTATTACGGGTAAAAAGATACAGATTGAAACAAATAGTTCTCGTGGTCCAGAATCCACAAAATTGGAGTTTGGAACATTGAATAGTTTGTATCCATAAAACATCTGACGTAACATAGATAATAAATAAATAGGAGTTAATATCATTCCAATTGCCATTACAAAGGTAATTAGTATTTTGGGCATTAAAAGATATTTTGGACTGGTAATTATTCCAAAAAATACTACTAATTCTGCAACAAAACCACTCATTCCTGGCAATGCAAGAGAAGCCATCGAGAAACTACTAAACATGGTAAATATTTTTGGCATTGGGATGGATATCCCCCCCATTTCGTCGAGATAAACAAGACGTATTCTATCACAACTCGTTCCTACCAAGAAAAAAAGTGCAGCACCAATAAATCCATGAGAGAGTATTTGTAAAATGGCTCCGTTGAGTCCCATGCCGGTTATAGAACCAATTCCTATAATTATGAAACCCATGTGAGATACAGAAGAATAGGCTATTCTCTTTTTAAAATTGCGTTGACCAAGAGAGGTTGAAGCTGCATAGATTATTTGTATTGTCCCTATTATCACCAACCAGGGAGAAAATATAGAGTGGGCGTGCGGTAATAATTCCATATTGATCCGAATCAATCCATATGCCCCCATTTTTAATAAGATTCCAGCTAGAAGCATACATGTACTGTAATGCGCTTCCCCATGGGTATCTGGTAGCCATGTATGTAGGGGTATAATCGGCGATTTGACAGCATAAGCAATAAGGAAACCCAAATATAATATTATTTCTAATGTCACAGGATATGACTGATTAGCTAATCTTTCAAAATCCAATATCGGTTCATTGGAACCATATAAACCCATACCTAGAACTCCTATTAAAAGAAAAATGGAACCCCCTGCAGTGTACAAAATAAACTTTGTAGCTGAGTACAAACGTTTCTTTCCTCCCCACATGGATAAAAGTAAGTAAACAGGAATTAATTCTAACTCCCACATGAGAAAAAAAAGTAAAAGGTCTCGAGAAGAAAATAATCCTATTTGACCACTGTACATTGCTAACATCAGGAAATAGAACAATTGCGAATTTCGAGTAACAGGCCAAGCTGCTAAAGTGGCTAAAGTAGTGATAAATCCTGTCAGTAAAATAGGTCCTATGGAAAGTCCATCGATTCCCAGTCTCCAGTGAAAATCAAAAATATTTATCCATTTAAAATCCTCCTCCAATTGAATCAATGGATCATTCAATTGGAAATGATAACAGAACACATGGGTTGTTAGAAGGAGCTCTAAGAAGCATATACATATAGTATACCACCTAAATACCTTATTCCCCCTATGAGGAAGAAAGAAAATTGAAGAACCCGCGAATATCGGCAAAACTACAAGTAGTGTTAACCAAGGGAAATAACTCGTGATAAAGACAAGATGCATTTTGACCAAAAAACCCGTGCTCGGAATAATATATTTTCTCGAGTACGGGTTTTTGTCGGTAAAAAGGAATCAAATGATTCAAGTGGAGTTTTTTATAACGTATCAATAAGATAGACCCATGCTGCGAGTTGTTTCATGCCATAAATAAACGCGGACACTCAAAAAATCTGTTGGACAGGCGGATTCACATCTCTTACAACCTACACAGTCCTCGGTTCTTGGCGCGGAAGCAATTTGCTTAGCTTTACATCCGTCCCAAGGTATCATTTCCAATACATCTGTGGGGCAGGCTCGTACACATTGAGTACACCCTATACATGTATCATAAATTTTTACTGAATGTGACATTGGGTCTATAAATTCCAGTTTTGAACATAAAAAATTTTCGATCTGGTAAAGTAAAATCAGGAGGAAATGAATTATATATTTATATTGTATTGTAGACACCAGACGAATCAATGGTTTATCAAAAAAATCTAATGTTAAAAATCAATATATTTCTAAATCTGTTCATGAGAAAGGACCAAGAGACTTTGATTTCCGTTTCAACAACCATGATTATACAAGTCACACATATGACTTCACATTGACATTGGCCAACAGATCATCAATATTTCAATAGTAATATAAAAATATATTACTATACATATTACTATAAAAATAAAGAATAAAAAATGAAATAATTTATATCTATATTTTATTTATATTATTTTATTATATTATTTATGTCTTTATTTATATTTATATGATAGTTATGACTAATTATTCAACAAATTTGATTGATTGATACGAGTTGATTTTCTGTTACGATAAATCGACGAAACAATAGCTAGCCCAATAGCTGCTTCCGCAGCCGCAATGGCTATAACAAAGATTGAGAAAATGTCTCCTTTTAATTGGCGACTATCAAATATATTAGAAAATGTTACGAGATTTATATTAACCGAATTTAGTATAAGCTCAAGACACATAAGTGCTCTAACCATGTTTCGACTTGTGATCAATCCATAGATACCGATAGAAAATAAGTAGACGCTCAAAAAAAGTATATGTTCAAACATCATTGGCTAACTCCTCATGAATCTCGATTCATTTCAATATGAACAACAATTCAACCGATTTGATTGACCATAATCGAGTAATTACAGAAAAAAGAGGGTATCAGCAGTAGATTAAATGAAAAACTTTTCCTTTTTCATTGGATTTCGAATTTCTAATAATTGTATTAATTCTAAGGATTTCTTATTGACGAGCCATAGTAATTGCACCTATCAAAGAAACTAAAAGAATTATAGAAATGAGTTCAAATGGAAGATAAAAATCGGTTGATAAATGAATTCCAATTTGTTGAACGTTACTAATAAGGTCCTGTTCTATAATCTGATTTGATCTTGTAGTCCAAATAATTCCGTACCATGACGTATCTAAGATAGTAGTAATTAGTGAAAAAAGAATACTTATACAAACCAGTGAAGTGACTCCATCCCCAACAGTCCAAAAATAGGAATCGTTCGAATATTCTGAACCATTCATGAACATAACAGCAAATATGATTAAGACATTTATGGCTCCTACATAAATAAGGAGCTGTGCGGCAGCTACAAAATAGGAGTTTGATAGAATATAGAATAAGGATATACAAACAAGAACCAATCCCAATGAAAAGGCAGAATAAATTGGATTGGTAAATAATACTACTCCTAGACCTCCTAATATAAGAACTAATCCCAGAAATACTACAAGTATATCGTGTATTGGTCCAGGTAAATCCATTATGTATAACAGATAAATAAGTCGAAATATTTCATGACCTTACTAAATAGTCCAGGAAAGAAAAGGGTGTTACCTTTATTTTTTTTTTCTTGTATATGATGAGTTCCTAATTGAATTCAATCTTAATATGGATTAATGTAGATATAGATAAAGTTATTAAAGTTATTGGCCAATCCTACTTTCCTTTTTATCTATTTTCTATTTTTATCTAAAAGAAAAAAGAAAAGAATAGTTGGAATTTTCTATTTGAAAATCATCACTAAACCATATTCTCAGTTTAAAACAAAGAGTGATTCTCAACAATCAATAGTTATTATTTGTAATTTCTGACCAACAAAAAAGGGGGCTTGGATCCTTTATATCAAAAGGAAATCTTAGTAATCAGTAACTGTTCTTGAATCAAGGAGGTTATCCTTGTCTCTTTTGATTTGAGTCGAATTCATAACTGTTTGAATTGTGTAATCTCCAATTACTGGCATTGGTAACCGACCCAAAGCAATTTGATTATAATTCAATTCGTGACGATCATAAGTAGAAAGTTCATATTCTTCAGTCATTGATAAACAGTTTGTTGGACAATACTCGACACAGTTACCACAAAATATACAGACCCCAAAATCAATACTATAATTAAGCAATTGTTTCTTTTTAATATTTTTTTCAAATTTCCAATCAACAACGGGTAGATCTATGGGACATACACGAACACATACTTCACAAGCAATACATTTATCAAATTCAAAGTGGATTCGACCACGGAAACGTTCTGATGTGATCGATTTTTCATAAGGATATTGAATAGTTACAGGTAAACGATTTGTATGGGATAAGGTAATTATTAAACTTTGACCAATGTACCTTGCTGCTCGTATTGTTTGTTGACCATAATTTATGAACCCGGTTACCATAGGGAACATATTGTGGATCTCCGTGAATAAATTGATGTTTCTTTCTCTTGTTTGAGATCGATTATGAATCTAGAATATCGTTATCTTATTCTATTATTTTATAGTATTTATAGTGAAACAAGTTGGGAAGAAGTTGTCAATAATAGATTACCCAGGGAAATAGGTAAAAGAAATTTCCATCCAAGATTTAATAACTGGTCCATTCTCATTCTAGGTAAAGTCCATCTTGCTGCGATAGGAATGAACAGAAACAAATAAGCTTTAGCTAATGTAATAAATATCCCAATTGTCGTTCCAAAGACTCCATCCATTTGATTTATTCCGAAAAGTTCAGGAATATATATATACGGAATAGAGAAATTCCACCCACCTAAGTAAAGAACTGTTATAAATAATGAAGAAACTAAGAAATTTAGGTAAGAAGCAAGGTAAAATAAAGCGTATTTGATACCTGAATATTCTGTTTGATAACCTGCTACTAATTCTTCCTCTGCTTCTGGTAAATCGAAGGGTAATCTTTCACATTCTGCTAGAGAAGAAATTAGAAAAACAACAAACCCAATAGGCTGACGCCACAGATTCCACCCCAAAAATCCATATTTTGACTGCGCCTCAACTATATCAACTGTACTTAAACTGTTAGATAATCATAGTCGATAATAACATCACTGCTCGCATCGCTATTTCAAAACCGTACATGAGACCTCGGCTTCATACGGCTCCTCTATGGCCACAAATAAATGTAAGGACTTGCTCGATATTATCTCCATCCTTATTTGGATGGTAAATATACATCGGGAAGCCAAAAATTAGACCAATGAAATTCCGTCTGCTCAAATAGAAAAGGTGCTTCCGAATTGATCTTATCCATTACAATTTGAATTTCTCTTTGTTTGGTAATAACTTAATCTTTTAATAAAATACTCGTTATATCAATAAATATGTTCTATAAAGAAAGAATTGGGTATTAATTCAAAATTCATGATAAGAATTCTATATATTATGTATAGATATGGATGGGGAAAATAATAAATAAAGATCTTTTGCATTATTATTTATTCATTTTTCTCATTCTATTTTGGAATTATATTTCTTTTGTTCCTGTTCTTCTTTCTAAGAGGGGGGGTACTCTGAAAAAAAAATAAAGGATTAATTCGTTTTTGATAGTCATTTCTTTAATCAGTGAATAGGAGCATACTCTAGATCGGAATCGTGGGGAAGTGCTGCTTGGTCATTTCTACCAACTTAAAGTCCCCATTATGATTCGTTTTATCCAAAGTTTTATATAAAAATACCGTTTTTTGATACCTTATATTATCTCCATTACTAATCTTTTTTGTACCTTGGTGTTCCTAACTGTTCACTGATTTTTGATTGATCCCCCGTATGGTAATACATATAAAAAAGTAGTAGAACCCCCATACGTTGATCTTTTGTACCCGCTTCAAGATATGATAATTAGTCAAAGAATCTTAATCTTGGGGTAAACAGTTTATATACTGCTTATGTTTATATTCTTGTACATAGAGAATGAGATTTTCTCTTCTTACTGCAAATTTCTAAGCAGTTTGATTTTACTCATATAACTATCTAGTTTAACTCATCAACCCTAATGATGAATAAAAAATGAAAATATCCATTCAATATATTCAACCTCCTTACTTTATTTCTAGAGAGAAAGGAAAATAATCATGTTCCAACGAATCACACGTAGAGATATTGATAATACACATAGAGTTAATGGTATTTCATAACTAATAGATTGAGCAGCAGCCCGTAGACCACCTAAAAAGGAATATTTATTGTTCGATCCATATCCTGACATAAGAAGTCCAATAGGGACAATACTTGAAATGGAGATCCATAAAAAAACACCTATACTGAGATCGGCTAAAATAAGGCGATATCCAAAAGGAATTACTAAATAACTTAGTAGAACTGATATGACCGCTATAGACGGTCCCACGCTAAACAAACGAATATCTCCTCTAGATGGAAGTAGGTCCTCTTTAAAAAGTAATTTGGTCCCATCTGCTAGAGCTTGAAGAATCCCCAACGGACCGGCATATTCAGGCCCAATACGTTGTTGTATTGCTGCGGATATTTCTCTTTCTAACCACACAATTACTAGGACCCCTATTGTGATTCCTAATAGAAGGGTTAAAATGGGAACAAAGATCCATATGAGTCCATAAACTTCTTTTAAGGATTCCAATCTAGAAAAAGAATGGATAGCTTGTACTTCTACTTCTGTCGTATCAATTATCATTTCAACGATCAACTTCTCCCATAATGATATCTATACTGCCTAGTATCGTCATGATATCGGCCAATTTCATTCTTTTAACTAATTGAGGGAGAATTTGCAAATTGACAAAACCAGGTGGGCGAATTTTCCATCTCCAGGGGAAAACACTACTATCTCCTATCAAATAAATTCCTAATTCTCCTTTTGGGGCTTCTACTCTTACATAAAGTTCTTGTTTCGACAATTCAAAATTGGGTGAAAGTTTTTTAGTAATAAATCTATATTCAAAATTAGTCCATTCGGCATTTTTTGCTCTATCAAAGCGCCGGACTTCTAAATTTTCATAGGGTCCCCCAGGAATTCCTTCTAGAGCCTGTTGAATAATTTTTATAGATTCCTTCATTTCACCGATTCGGACTAAATAACGAGCTAGTGAATCTCCTTCTTTTTGCCATTGGACTTCCCAATCGAATTTATTGTAACACTCATAACTATCAACTTTACGAAGATCCCATTGTATTCCAGAAGCACGTAACATCGGCCCTGATAAACCCCAATTTATTGCTTCTTCTCCACCAATAATGCCCACTCCTTCAACTCGTTCCAAAAAAATGGGATTCCGTGTAATAAGTTTTTGATATTCAGCAATTCCTGTTAAAGAATAATCACAGAAATCCAAACATTTATCTATCCAGCCATAAGGCAGATCAGCAGCAACCCCCCCAATACGGAAATAATTATGCATCATTCGCATACCTGTAGCAGCTTCGAATAGATCATATAACAATTCCCTTTCTCTTAAAATATAGAAAAAGGGAGTCTGTGCGCCGATATCCGCCATAAAGGGCCCAAGCCATAATAAATGAGAAGCTATACGACTCAATTCCAGCATAATGACTCTAATGTAACTGGCTCTTTTAGGTACTTGAACACTTTCCAATCGTTCTGGTGCATTTACTGTTATTGCTTCTGTGAACATAGTGGCTAAATAATCCCACCGTGTTACATAAGGCAAATATTGTATAATTGTTCGATTTTCTGCTATTTTTTCCATCCCTCTGTGTAAATAACCCAATACGGGTTCACAGTCAATAACATCTTCACCATCAAGAGTAACGATCAGTCGAAGAACACCATGCATTGATGGATGATGAGGACCCATATTAACTATCATGAGATCTTTTCTTGTAGCCGGTACAGTCATATCTTTTCTTCCTTAATTCATTATTCCATGAATTTATCAAACGAAGTTCATCAAAATGAAAAATTGAATAACTACTAATAACTAAAGAAAAAAATGCAAACCAACCTTAAAATTAACGAGTTTTTGACTCCCGAATACCTAATTGACCAATTAATTTCTTATAACGTACTCTATTTTTCTTTGACAAATAATCCAGTAGCCGTTGACGTTTTCCCAGAATTTTCCGTAGGCCCCTTTGTGATAAAAAATCTCTTTTATGTAATTCCAAATGTGAAGTGAGTCTCCGTATCTTATCCGTAAAACTGAATACTTGAAATTCAACAGATCCGCAATTTTTTTCTTTTTCTTGTCGAATAGCTAAGATGAATGAATTTTTGACCATAAAAAACCAATTTTTCCATTTTTTTCTTTTCTGTGGATTTTACCGATCAGGAAAAATAATTATTATTATTATACCAGTTAGTTCCAGTTATTTGAATCTAGTACAAAAAAATTTGGATTTCTTCATATACACTACTTTAAATTTATATTAATTTTATCCAAATTTATCCAAATCAAATTTGTAATTTGATTTGGATAGAAAGGGATGATACATTTATCAGAATGTAACATGGTGTATGTGTATATCTTTCGGTTTTTATCCACCGAATATGGCATGCGATAGATATATAGGAAATATACTATTAACTAATTCTGAATCGTGGATACATATGTATTCTTGACATACTGAAATGACTACCGTTATTGGTATCAAACCAATAACGATTCATACAAGCTAAATCTTCTAATCGATAATTGGGCCAAAGAAACGATTTGAATTTAATGAATTTATTTGCATCTGTATTAAGATGCTTTTCCCCGTTTAAAAATTGTCCCCAGTTTTTTATGTTGTTTTGATTGCAAAATAGTGGATTTCGATTCACAACATTCCAATTCCGGGAATTGAAACAAATTAAAATTCGAAATTCTCTACGACGTCTGGGAGATAGAATATTTTCGGGAACAAGGAAATCAAAATGATTTCTGTTTCTATTCACAAGCATATTGCTGTGTTGTGCAATGGATTCATCAAAATTCTTTTTTTCAACATATCCGCTTTTTATTATGCATTTTCCATTAGTTTGGCGCTTATTCTTATCAACCAATGAAATACCTATGGTTTGATATATAATAGATTTTACATCCTTTTTCATAGATAAACGAATTGGTTCGATAATAAATATTCCTCTTTTTATCAATTCTGTAAGAGTTAGGTCTTTCTGAATCCACATTACATCCAGATGCATCTCTCCTCTTTGAATTGAGGATATAGCAATTTCTCTTGGATCTATCAGTCTAAGTAGGAGACAATATACCTTGATATTATTGATAATTCTTTGATTCAAGGAATCATCCCACCTTAATTGAAAAAGAAAATATTTTTTCAGGAAGAAATCCAGTTCTTCTTCTTTCTTGCTCTTGAATTGTTTTTTCTTTTTACCTTTTTTAATGTCTGCTCCCGTGTAATCTTCTTCAAGATTTTTCTTTTTGTTTTGTTTTCGTAGATCTGATACAAAATCTCCTTGACCTTGTTGTTTGTTTTTTTTTTGGTTGGAATTTTCTAATTCAAGATATTCTTTTTGATTAGCTAATATAGAAATATTTTTTTCATATAAATGAAAAATAAGTAATTTTATTGGTATGATCCACGGGTTAATCTTATACACATCAAAAAGTAGTACAAATTCTGGGAAAAACCAAGGTTCTAAATTTGATATGGTATGATATAACCTTTCTTGATTCATTCCTATCCAATCAAAAAAAAGATTTTTTTGATTGGATGGGTTGATTTTGTGATGAATCGTAAAAGAAAAAGGATCCTTTTTTTCCAATTTTTTATAATTTTGAGTTTCCGTTTTAGCATTTTTATGAATCTTGGTGCCGGTATGCGTATTGGCCCAGGTCTCAATATCGATATTATTTCTAAGACAAAAATGGAGAATTCTACAATCAAAAAATTTTCTATCCATATTTTTGTCCATATCAATAATAGATCTTTTTTCTAGATAATCACTAATAGATATACTTATCAATCTATAAAATGATTCGGATTTCAGTGTATTTGTATTGAAATTATATGGAATTTTTTTGTCCTCTACTTGTAATGTTGATCCAGAAATATACGAGTCCTTACTATTCCCATAATTTATATATTTATATGACAAAAGATCATATCCGTAATGTTTTTTCCATTTTTCTTTTTGACTTATCGATGAGTCCACTGCATAGTAATTTTGTTTCGTGTAATGAATTAATTGGTCTTTTTCTTTTTTATATAAATCTAATTTCATTGAGTCTTTCTTTTGAATCGTACGACATTGATTGACTCTATTTCGCCATTTTTTCGGTACTAAGTGATCCCACTTGGTATGAGATAAATTGTATTGATAATGACCCCTTAACCAATTTTTCCATTTATTCATTCCAGACTTATGGATTTTTTTTTGCCTTGATTTGGAATCAAATATTCCTCGTGTCGTACAATAATTCTTGATTATATCCCTAAGAAAAGGATAGGTGTGGTGATATTGAAGTACAGATTTCAAATGATACTTGTTAAGTAATTGATTTTGTGATAATTTGTAAAATACATAGGCTTGAGACAAAGAAGATAAGTCACAATTATTATTCCTAATATTTTGATTACTAATATTAGTATTAGAAAAATTAGAAAACGGATTTTTTATAGTCGAAATAAAGTTCATTGTATTTTGATTTGTTTTCTCAATTCCTTCTTGATTTGTTTCCGCGTTGTAAATGGATTTGTTGATAGTTTTTTTTGTTGATTCAAAGAAAAGTTGTGCATTGATCCTTGGAATCTTAATGATACATAGTAATATATCCATGTATATTTTTTCAACGAAGGATTTCATAAAATAATGTGATTTACGTATTACTCGGATATTTTTTCTTTTGAATATTTGCCAAATATCCTTCTTTGATTCCGATCTTTTATCATCACAAGCTCGAACTATTTTTTTATTGCCTTTTGTGATTCCTTCTATTTGAGTCCTAATTGTGATTGTCTTATTATCAAGATCTTTCATTTTTGTTTCTATGAGTGAATAATTTTCATTTACACAATTCGCAGATCGAATTCGAATGGTCGATTCTCGGATAATCTTATTATTTATATTGGAATCTTTTTCGTTTTCATTCGATTCATATACTTTTACCTTTCTCAATTTCAATAAGAAAATGGGGTTTACTTTTTCAAGTTCTTTCATTATTAGATTTATAACTAGAACTATTCTTGTTTTTTCTTTTGAAACTTTTATAAAACCTTTTACTCTTTCTTTGAAAACCCTTATAACTTGAAAAAATTGCCTTTTCGCTTTTATCGTTTTTTTTTCGAGTTCGTGAAAAACGGGTTCAAAAAAAGAAGGTCGTTTTCGGGGAGACCCAAAAGGTAGTTCCGCTTCCCTTCCCCAGACTGTTAAAAAACAAAAATTGTCTTTTTTCTCCTTTTTCCTTATTTTCTGATCTCTATTTCTATGATGAGATCGTACTTTAGATCTTCGCCAAGGTTTCAGACAGAAAGGAAATAGAATCTTTATCTGAATGCCGTCTGTTAACCAATTTTGGGGAAATTCTGTTTCTGATAATTGAACGCCATTATAGGTACATTTAACATGCATTTCTTTATTCCATTCCTTCAAATCCTCGTACCATTCGGGGAATTGCAATAATAACATACGACCAATATTTTTAGCTATTATCAATAAGGGTAATATAACGTATTTTCTAAGAAAAGATTGGGTTACTAACATGAAACCTCTTATTGCTTGAGTAAATATAAAGGTATCCCAAGCTTCTGATATTGCTATTCGTTCATTTTCTTCTTCTTTCTCCTCGTTTGTTTTCTCCTTTTCTTTTGTCTCTTCCTCCTCAAAATAAGAAATTTGCAATTTTGGGTTTTCTCCTACCCAATTCCTAAAAATGTGATTAATCATTTTAGAGATATCAAAAAACGAAAAAAAAAAGATTTTGTCTATGTGATCAAAAAAAAGTGGAGAATGCACATTTGCTTGAAACATTTCCCAAATAACTGTTTTACGTCTTTGAGCACGCATGGATCCTTTAATTATACCCCGGCGAAAATCCGATTGTTGTGAGTAACGTATCAAAGCCACTTCCTCTTCTTCATCATTAGTGCTATTATTACTAGTATTATTATTACTAGTACTGGAATTAGTACTCTGACCGTTATCAGTAAAAATAACCACGCGTTTGCCTTTTCTTGAACGAATTTCGGGATCTTCCGTCGATTCTTCTTCATTTTCTTCTTCCTCTTCTTCTAAATCATTTGTCAATTTGTATGACCAACGAGAAACCCTTTTACTGATTTCTTCCATTCCAATAGATTTCCTTCTAATTGTTGTTAGATCGTTTGGATCAGTTGAAATTACATCGAATATAAATTTCAAAGATTTTGCTTGACTTTCTGAATCAATTCGTCGTGCGTGTTCAAAAGATAATTCATCGATTGAGGTTAAGGAATTCCAAATCGAATTCAATAAAAATTTCCCGCTAAAGCCAAACGTATTCTTTTGATGTTCTAATTCTCGAGAATCATTATGAAAGAGACCATGAATCTTATTTATCCAAAACATTTCTACGTAATTCGCTGTGGAAGTTATTAAATCGTTCATGATTGCACGTGAATCCCATTTTTTTATTGTTCCTCGATAAGGTCCATTCAAAAAAGGATCATACCTTTTTGGCAAGTATTCTTGTTCATTCTCATCATCGCATAATCTGGTCCTTTTTTCTAGCATATCTAAAGCAAGAGATCCCTTCTCTTTTTCTAGAATTTTTATTCGACTTATCAATTCATTGTTCAAGTTGTATTTTTTTTGTTCATTGGTATGAACCCAATAATTATACAAGTCTTCGTGGGATAGTTTTTCTGTCGTGTACAAAGAAATTTTGCGTTCTATCATTTCTGAAAAAGTCGATAAACTTGGTGGATATGTAAAAGATATTATTTGTTTTCCATCGCTTGGGCATATATAAAAAAAATATTGTGACATTTCATTCCGTATAGCATTTTCAAATCGATCATTTTTTATATATCTATACGGTCGATTCCATCGTTTATAATCGAAAAGAAAAGTTACAATAGGTTTTTCAAACCAAAAAGAATTTTTTTCATTTTTCTCTTCTTTTTTTAAGTTAAGTTTTACCAATTCCCAATTATCTTGATGAGTATAAAGAGAAAAATCCTCGTAGTCTGGGCTATCTTTGTC